ATAAAACTCCGGAAATTATAAATGCCAAAACAGGAATAGCACTTGAGATTATTAAAAACGCCCAGAAAATATCATATTCGTAAAGCAGAAACATAGACGAACTCCTATGAATGTGGAAAAATACCCGCTTAATAAATTCCAATCGGAGTGGATTGGGCAAGGGATATAGAACTCTTGAGTAAAAAAAAAATTCAGGTTAATCGAATCATTTCTTTTGTTTGGTTGCTGTCTCATTTTAACTCATTTTAAGATTTTTTGATTGTAATCTTATTTTCAGTACACTTATTACTTATTACTTAATATTTCCATTTTCTATTACTTTTTCTATTACTAAATATAATATTAATAATATAATATTAATATGATTAATAACTAGTAATTTTTTTTTATTTTTATTTTGTTTATGTTAAAAAAATTTTTAGAAAAATTTCTTCGTTTTTAAAATTCTGACGTATCAAAAAATCCAGTAAGACTTTACCAAACCCATCTTACTTAGTATTTATTAGATAGATTTAATTTGGGTTGAATTTAATTAAATTTCTGTTTTTATCTTTAAACAGGGCCGTGTCAGAAACAAAGTAACCACGATTGAGTGGGAATACAAAAAAATAAAGTATTATGAACTTTTTGATTGTAGCCAGTGAATGAGGAAAATTCATATAAAAATCCACTTACGACTATGAAAATTAATGAAGAAAAAAGTTTATTATAAATTATAAGCATCTATCTAGATATATCGATAGATAGTGATTGGATCCATTGAAATAAAATTCGGTTTTACGTTTTATTCTGAACGATCCCCAGGACTGGTGGTTTATGGTATGGGAATTTTTTTTATGAACCAAGCAATTGAAAGTAACCAGTTAGAAATAAAGAATACAAAAATTCAGTAAAAAAATTAACCAATTATTTTTATTTGAATGTCATTTATTAGAATAAAATTTTTGGTTAGGGTTAGGGCTATACGGACTCGAACCGTAGACCTGCTCGGTAAAAGAGTTCGAACTTATTATTATCAAAATGATTCGAACTCTTTCAAAGACCCAACATGCATTTTTTTTTGCATTGGGCTCTTTCATTAACTGATAGAAAGATCAGTTAGTCCACCATATTTTTTCTTAAAAAAAAGATAAGAAATGGTTCCAAGTATTCTGATTTATTTTTTTTTTTAATTCTAATACAATACAGAAGAACTACCAAAGTGTTTCAAAGAAGGGTTCTCTTGACGTAGGTTTGCTTTTGGTCTAGATCAACTTAAGTTAAATATAGTCTCTAACATCCTGATTCAAAAATCAAACATGAAACTCGATACACCTTAAGGTTCATAGGACGAAAAGAGCGTTTTTGAGTTCCTTATACTCATTCTGCCTAGCATTGAGTAGACTGGGTATTCACCCTATCAATATCTCAAATCGATTATGGGTTCTATTCATTCCCTACCTAACGGGGTACTTTAATAGGACCTAATGCTAATGTCAGGCTATTGTTCTCCTCTTTTTTTCCTAAAAAAAATCATGGAGTAAGACATCGATTTATTAATAAGATCAATCAATTAGCTTGATTGCGTGATGGACTCCTCTGAAAAACTTTGGCGCACGTGTAAACGAGGTGCTCTACCTAACTGAGCTATAGCCCTTGTGTTTGTGATACACATTTTATCTTATCATGTAGATAATTTCTTGTCAAGATTAATATTACATGGTCGAACATTATATCTCTTCGATCTCGTTGGTTATTGGTATTGCTTAGAAAAAATATTGGATTTATAATCCTATCGATGTGAGAGGTATCCCTATTCCTTCTCTTTACGATGATAAATAACCTACTTAACTCAGTGGTTAGAGTATTGCTTTCATACGGCAGGAGTCATTGGTTCAAATCCAATAGTAGGTATAACTTATTAGACACCGTGATCAATGGTGTCTAATAAGTTTTTGTAACCAGCTTTTTTCTCGCCTTTCAATCCTATTTTTTTATACGTTCTTGTTTTGGCACGTCAGCTAGTTACAAAATCAAATAGTCAAATAGTATTGAGAGCCTCGACTCGTGTCCGAGCTCGTCTGAGAGCTAGATTTGCCTCAATTGTTTGTCTCTTGCCTTCAGCTTTTCTCAAGTTAGCTTCTGCTATTTCAAGAGTTTGCTGAGCTTCTTGTGGATCAATGTCACTATTTTTCTCTGCATCATTTACTAAAATAGTTATTTCATTATTGCCTATTCTAGCAAAACCGCCCATCAGAGCCATCGTCAACCATTGGTTATTAAGGCGTATTTTCAAAATACCTATATCAACAGCTGTGGCAATCGGCGCGTGATTTGGTAATACGCCAATTTGTCCACTATTAGTAGATAAAATGATTTCTTTTACTTCTGAATCCCAAACAATTCGATTCGGAGTCAGCACACAAAGATTTAAAGTCATTTCTTCAATTTACTCTCCATTTCTAAGTTCGTAGCCTTCGCAGTAGCTTCATCGATGTTACCCACTAAGTAAAAGGCCTGTTCAGGAAGAGAATCAAATTCTCCGGAAAGGATCAATTTAAACCCTCTAATTGTTTCCGCTAGACCAACATATTTTCCCGGAGAACCTGTAAATACTTCTGCTACGAAAAAAGGTTGTGATAAGAAACGCTCAATTTTTCGTGCTCTTGCTACGGTTAAGCGATCTTCTTCGGATAATTCGTCCAACCCCAGGATAGCTATAATGTCCTGAAGCTCCTTGTAACGTTGTAAAGTTTGCTTGACTTGTTGCGCAGTTTCATAATGTTCCTCACCAACGATTCGAGGTTGTAGCATAGTTGACGTTGAATCTAAAGGATCTACCGCTGGGTAGATACCTTTGGCAGCTAATCCTCTTGATAGTACGGTAGTCGCATCTAAATGTGCAAATGTGGTGGCAGGGGCGGGGTCAGTCAAATCGTCTGCAGGTACATAAACTGCTTGAATAGAGGTTATGGACCCTTTTTTCGTAGAAGTAATTCTTTCTTGTAAAGAACCCATTTCGGTACTAAGGGTGGGTTGATAACCCACAGCAGAAGGCATTCTACCCAATAAAGCGGATACCTCGGACCCTGCTTGTACGAAACGGAAGATATTGTCGATAAATAGAAGTACGTCTTGCTCATTAACATCTCGGAAATATTCCGCCATAGTTAAGGCAGTCAGACCAACTCTCATACGAGCTCCCGGCGGTTCATTCATCTGACCGTAGACTAGGGCCACTTTTGATTCCGCAAGATTTTGTTCATTAATGACTCCAGATTCTTTCATTTCCATGTAAAGATCATTTCCTTCACGAGTCCGTTCGCCTACTCCACCAAATACGGATACACCACCATGAGCTTTGGCAATGTTGTTAATCAATTCCATAATTAGTACAGTTTTACCCACGCCAGCCCCACCGAATAGTCCGATTTTTCCCCCACGACGATAAGGAGCCAAAAGATCTACTACTTTTATTCCTGTTTCAAAAATAGATAATTTTGTATCTAATTGTATAAAAGCAGGCGCGGATTTATGGATAGGAGATGTTGTGCGAGTATCGACAGGACCTAGATTATCAACAGGTTCCCCAAGCACGTTGAAAATTCGTCCTAGAGTCGCTCCGCCGACTGGAACACTTAGAGGATTTCCCATATCAACAACGTCCATTCCTCTCTTTAAACCCTCTGTCGCACTCATAGCTACAGCTCTAACTCGATTATTTCCTAATAATTGCTGTACTTCACAAGTCACATTAATTTCTTGACCAAGAGTATCTCGACCCTTAACCACCAGAGCATTGTAAATATTAGGCATCTTGCCCGGGGGAAAGGCTACATCCAGTACCGGGCCAATGATTTGCGCGATACGTCCCAGGTTGTTTTTTTCACGTATCGAAACCTCTGGATCCGAAGTAGTAGGATTTATTCTCATAATAAAAAATATGTTAAATTTTGTTGCGAAATTTTTCGAATAAAGAAAAAATCTTCGATAGCAAATTGATCGGTTAATTCAAAAATAAATGGGAGTAAGCACTCGATTTCGTTGGTACCACCCAAGCGAATGTGCAATTAAAATTTTTACTTATTCGATTTCAATGAAGGAATAGTCATTTTCAAGCTCAACTAACCGAAACCTAGTTAAAAAAAAATATATATATGAAAAAAAAAAATTTTTTCATAAAGTCTTTGATTTATTTATCATAACAGGCAAGACTTTGTTTTATCTAGCGAATTCGAAACGGAACTCTATTTATGATTCGTTATTTCGATCTCATTAGCCTTTTTTTATTTTCCTTTTAGCATATCCGGTTATTCGTCCCATCTATTCATTCCTTTCTCAACCCCCCCTTTTTTTTCGTTTTCATGGATGAATTTCGCATATTGTCATATTTAGGATTTACATATACAACATATATTACTGTCAAGAGTGATTTTATTATTTTTATTTTAATATTAAATATTTCGATTTATAAAAAGTCAAAGATTCAAAAATTGAAAAACAAGTATTAGGTTGCGCTATACATATGAAAGAATATACAATAATGATGTATTTGGCGAATCAAATATCATGGTCTAATAAAGAATAATTCTGATTAGTTGATAATTTTGTGAAAGATTCCTGTGAAAAGGTTAATTAAATCTATTCCTAATTTATGTCGAGTAGACCTTGTTGTTTTGTTTTATTACAAGAATTCTAAATTCATGACTTGTAGGGAGGGACTTATGTCACCACAAACAGAGACTAAAGCAAGTGTTGGATTCAAAGCTGGTGTTAAAGAGTATAAATTGACTTACTATACTCCTGAATATGAAACCAAGGATACTGATATCTTGGCAGCATTCCGAGTAACTCCTCAACCTGGAGTTCCACCTGAAGAAGCAGGGGCTGCGGTAGCTGCTGAATCTTCTACTGGTACATGGACAACTGTGTGGACCGATGGGCTTACCAGCCTTGACCGTTACAAAGGACGATGCTACCACATCGAGCCCGTTCCAGGAGAAGAAACTCAATTTATTGCG